AATGAATTGCCTGATAAAAGGATTACTTTGATAGAGTAAATTATGTAATTATTTTACATTCATTATTATATTTAATAGATTTAAACTATTACCTAAAGTATCAAAAACTTTTGTGCATCATACACCAAAATATATTTTAAAAAAGATAAGCTAATTAAGCTACTGGGCTCATACCCCATTTATAAAGGTTTTAATCCTTTTCTTTTTAATTTTTAATAATTCTTCTAAAATTTTATTTATTTTTATTTTAATTCTAGGATCAATAATTACAATAACTTCTAATTCATGGTTAGGTGCTTGAATAGGTTTAGAAATTAATTTATTATCTTTTATTCCCTTAATAAGAGATAATAATAATTTAATATCTAACGAATCTTCATTAAAATATTTTTTAACTCAAGCTTTAGCATCTACTGTTTTATTATTTGCTATTATTTTATTAATATTAAAACATAACATAATTATTTATATAAATTCTTTACATATTTCAATAATTATGTTTTCTTCATTATTAATAAAAAGAGGAGCTGCTCCATTTCATTTTTGATTTCCTAATATAATAGAAGGATTATCTTGAATAAATGCTTTAGTATTAATAACATGACAAAAAATTGCTCCATTAATATTAATTTCTTATTTAAATATTAAGGAATTAATGATTATTAGAATTATTTTATCTGCTATTATTGGAGCATTAGGAGGATTAAATCAAACTTCATTACGTAAATTAATAGCTTTTTCTTCTATTAATCATTTAGGTTGAATATTGGCAACTATTAATTTAAGAGAATTAATCTGATGTATTTATTTTTTAATATATTCTTTTTTAATATTTGTGTTAACATTTATATTTAATAGATTTAAAAGATTTCATTTAAATCAGTTATTTACTTTATTTTTTAATTCAAAAATTTTAAAATTTATTTTATTTATAAATTTTTTATCTTTAGGAGGATTACCTCCATTTTTAGGATTTTTACCAAAATGATTAGTTATTCAAGAACTTTCATTTAATAACCAATATTTTTTATTAGTAATTTTAATAATATCAACTTTAATTACTTTATATTTTTATTTACGAATTTGTTATTCAGCCTTTTTACTAAATTATTATGAAAATAATTGAATAATTTATACAAAATTTAATAATTTTTATATAAATTGTTATTTATTTTTATCATTTATTTCTATTGGAGGATTATTTTTAATTTCTCTAATTTATTTTATACTTTAAGGTTTTAAGTTAAATAAACTAATAGCCTTCAAAGTTATAAATATAGGATTTATCCTTTAAACCTTATATACGTATTAAAAATTTTATTAAATAATAATTTAAAAAAGCTTCAGTAAATAAATTACTCCTTTAGAATTGCAGTCTAATATCATTATTGACTATAAAGCTTTTATTATTATTATTTTAAATAATAATAATTTTTAGTAAAATAAAATTGATTAAGAAGAAAACTATCTTATAAATAAATTTACAATCTATTGCCTAAACTTCAGCCACTTAATCGCGACAATGATTATTCTCAACTAATCATAAAGATATTGGAACTTTATATTTTATTTTTGGTGCTTGAGCAGGAATAGTTGGTACTTCATTAAGAATTTTAATTCGAACTGAACTAGGACATCCAGGAGCATTAATTGGTGATGATCAAATTTATAATGTAATTGTAACAGCCCATGCTTTTATTATAATTTTTTTTATGGTAATACCTATTATAATTGGAGGTTTTGGAAATTGATTAGTTCCTCTTATATTGGGAGCACCTGATATAGCTTTTCCTCGAATAAATAATATAAGATTTTGATTACTTCCTCCTGCTTTATCACTTTTACTTGTAAGAAGTATAGTTGAAAACGGAGCTGGTACAGGATGAACTGTTTATCCTCCTTTATCTTCAGGGGTTGCTCATGGAGGAGCTTCTGTTGATTTAACAATTTTTTCTCTTCATTTAGCTGGAATTTCTTCAATTTTAGGAGCAGTAAATTTTATTACAACAGTAATTAATATACGAGCTACTGGAATTACACTAGATCGAATACCATTATTTGTTTGATCTGTTGTTATTACAGCTCTTTTATTATTATTATCTTTACCTGTTTTAGCAGGAGCAATTACTATATTATTAACTGATCGAAATTTAAATACTTCATTTTTTGACCCAGCTGGTGGTGGTGACCCAATTCTTTATCAACATTTATTTTGATTTTTTGGACATCCTGAAGTTTATATTTTAATTTTACCTGGATTTGGAATAATTTCTCATATTATTAGTCAAGAATCAGGTAAAAAGGAAACGTTTGGATCATTGGGAATAATTTATGCAATATTAGCTATTGGATTATTAGGATTTATTGTATGAGCTCATCATATATTTACAGTTGGAATAGACGTTGATACACGAGCTTATTTTACATCAGCTACAATAATTATTGCAGTACCAACTGGAATTAAAATTTTTAGTTGATTAGCAACTTTACATGGAACACAATTAAGTTATTCTCCAGCAATTTTATGAGCATTAGGATTTGTATTTTTATTTACTGTAGGAGGATTAACAGGTGTTGTTTTAGCTAACTCATCAATAGATATTGTTTTACATGATACATATTATGTAGTAGCTCATTTTCACTATGTATTATCAATAGGAGCAGTATTTGCTATTATATCTGGATTTATTCATTGATTTCCTTTATTTACAGGTTTAACTTTAAATTCAAAATGATTAAAAAGTCAATTTATTATTATATTTATTGGAGTAAATTTAACTTTTTTTCCTCAACATTTCTTAGGATTAGCTGGAATACCTCGACGTTATTCAGATTATCCAGATGCTTATACTACTTGAAATATTGTTTCAACAATTGGTTCTTCTATTTCTTTACTAGGAATTTTATTTTTTATTTTTATTATTTGAGAAAGATTTGTATCTCAACGAGAAGTTATTTATCCAATTCAATTAAGTTCATCTATTGAATGATATCAAAATACTCCTCCTGCTGAACATAGTTATAATGAATTACCTTTATTAGTTATTTTCTAATATGGCAGATTAGTGCAATGGATTTAAGCTTCATATATAAAGTATTTTACTTTTATTAGAATTTATAATGTCAACATGATCTAATTTAGGTTTACAAGATGGTGCATCTCCTTTAATGGAACAATTAACATTTTTTCACGACCACACATTATTAATTTTAATTATAATTACTATTTTAGTTGGTTATTTAATATTTATATTATTTTTTAATACTTTAGTAAATCGATTTTTACTTCATGGTCAAATAATTGAAATAATCTGAACTATTTTACCTGCTATTATTTTATTATTTATTGCTTTTCCTTCTTTACGTTTATTATATATACTAGATGAAATTAATGAACCTTCTCTTACTTTAAAAACAATTGGTCATCAATGATATTGAAGTTATGAATATTCAGATTTTAATAATATTGAATTTGATTCTTATATAATTCCTACAAATGAATTACCTAAGGATGGTTTTCGTCTTCTTGATGTTGATAATCGAGTAATTTTACCAATAAATTCTCAAATTCGAATTTTAGTTACTGCTGCAGATGTTATTCATTCATGAACAGTTCCTGCATTAGGTGTTAAAGTTGATGGAACTCCTGGTCGATTAAATCAAACTAATTTTTTTATTAACCGACCAGGATTGTTTTATGGACAATGTTCTGAAATTTGTGGTGCAAATCATAGATTTATACCTATTGTAATTGAAAGAATTCCAGTTAATTATTTTATTAAATGAATTTCATCTAATTAATTAATCATTAGATGACTGAAAGCAAGTATTGGTCTCTTAAACCACTTTATAGTAAATTAGCAATTACTTCTAATGAAAAAAATTAGTTAAATAAATAACATTAGTATGTCAAACTAAAATTATTAAATTATTAATATTTTTTAATTCCACAAATAGCACCTATTAAATGATTAAGTTTATTTATTATTTTTTCTATTGCATTTATATTATTTTCTATTTTAAATTATTATTCTTATTTACCTTCTTCACCTAATTTATTAAATTTAAAAAATAATAAATTAAATTCAATAAATTGAAAATGATAACTAATTTATTCTCTGTATTTGACCCTTCTTCTAGAATTTTTAATTTATCAATTAATTGAATAAGAACATTTTTAGGATTATTACTTATTCCTTCTATTTATTGATTACTTCCTTCACGTTATAATATTTTTTGAAATAAAATCTTATTTACACTTCATAATGAATTTAAAACTTTATTAGGAGTTACTGGTCATAATGGATCTACATTTATTTTTATTTCATTATTTTCAATAATTTTATTTAATAATTTTATAGGATTATTTCCATATATTTTTACAAGAACAAGTCATTTAGTTTTAACATTAACATTAGCATTACCTTTATGATTATGTTTTATAATATATGGATGAATTAATCACACACAACATATATTTGCACATTTAGTTCCTCAAGGAACTCCAGCTGTTTTAATACCTTTTATAGTATGTATTGAAACTATTAGAAATATTATTCGACCAGGAACTTTAGCAGTCCGATTAACTGCTAATATAATTGCAGGACATTTATTATTAACTTTATTAGGAAATACAGGTCCTTCTCTTTCTTCTATTTTAATTACATTTTTATTAATTACTCAAATTGCTTTACTAGTTCTTGAATCAGCAGTAGCAATAATTCAATCATATGTATTTGCTGTTTTAAGAACTTTATATTCTAGAGAAGTAAACTAATGTCTACACATTCAAATCATCCATTTCATTTAGTAGATTATAGCCCTTGACCTTTAACAGCATCTATTGGAGCTATAACAACAGTTTCAGGTATAGTAAAATGATTTCATCAATATGATATATCATTATTTATTTTAGGTAATATTATTACAATTTTAACAGTTTATCAATGATGACGAGATGTATCTCGTGAAGGAACTTATCAAGGATTACATACATATGTTGTAACTATTGGATTACGATGAGGAATAATTTTATTTATTTTAAGTGAAATTTTATTTTTCGTAAGATTTTTTTGAGCTTTTTTTCACAGAAGTTTATCTCCAGCAATTGAATTAGGAGCATCATGACCTCCTTTAGGAATTATTTCATTTAATCCTTTTCAAATTCCTCTATTAAATACAGCAATTCTATTAGCTTCAGGAATTACAGTTACTTGAGCTCATCATAGTTTAATAGAAAATAATCATACTCAAGCAACTCAAAGACTATTTTTTACAGTTTTATTAGGAGTTTATTTTTCTATTTTACAAGCTTATGAATATATTGAAGCTCCTTTTACAATTGCAGATTCTGTTTATGGATCAACATTTTATATAGCAACTGGATTTCATGGAATTCACGTTTTAATTGGAACAACTTTTTTAACAATCTGTTTATTACGACATTTAAATAACCATTTTTCAAAAAATCATCATTTTGGATTTGAAGCAGCTGCTTGATATTGACATTTTGTTGATATTGTTTGATTATTTTTATATGTAACAATTTACTGATGAGGTGGTTAACATAATTAATAATCTATATAGTATAAAAGTATATTTGACTTCCAATCATAAGGTCTATTAATATAATAGTATAGATAATTTTCATAATTTTAACAATTTCTTTAATTATTTTTACTATTTCATTCATTGTAATAATATTAGCATCAATTTTATCAAAAAAAACTTTAGTTGATCGAGAAAAAAGATCTCCTTTTGAATGTGGATTTGATCCTAAATCTTCTTCTCGATTACCTTTTTCAATTCGATTTTTTTTAATTACTATTATTTTTTTAATTTTTGATGTAGAAATTGCTTTAATTTTACCTATAATTATTATTTTTAAATATTCTAATATTTTAATTTGATCAATTTCTTCAATTATTTTTATTTTAATTTTATTAATTGGATTATATCATGAATGAAATCAAGGTATATTAAATTGATCTAATTAAAAAAGGGTTGTAGTTAAGTATAACATTTGATTTGCATTCAAAAAGTATTGATTATTCAATCTACCTTAATAAAAATTTTATTTATTAATAAAATTTAATAAAATACATTTATATAATGAATATGAAGCGATTTATTGCAATTAGTTTCGACCTAATTTTAGGTAATTTTACCCTTATTCTTATATATATATATATATATATATATATATATATTAATTGAAGCCAAAAAGAGGCGTTTCACTGTTAATGATATAATTGAGTAAAAACTCCAATTAAGGAAGTATGATGATCAAATAAAAGCTGCTAACTTTTTTTTTTAATGGTTAAATTCCATTTATACTTCTAATTTATATAGTTTATTAAAAACATTACATTTTCATTGTAAAAATAAAATAATTTTTTTTTATAAATTACTAAAATTAATTATTAATATCTAAAGATTAATTAATCTCCCTAATATCTTCAATATTATACTCTAATTATAAGCTATTTAGATATAAAAATACATTAAAATTTACTAATACTAAAATTCAAAATACAAATATTAATAAATAAATTTTTAAACTATTATTTTGTATAATAAAAATTAATTTAGAATATTTTTCTAATTTTTGTACTAAATTTTGTCTACCAAAATATTCCGATCATCCTTGATCAAATCTTTTAATAATCATTTGACCATAATTTAAAGGATAATAAATAATTCCATATGAAAAAATATAAGGTATAAATCATATTGATCCTATAAATATAGTAATTAAATAATTTTTTAAAGATTTATTTAAAAAATATAAATTTACAATTGAAATTATATAGCCTACAATTCCACCTACTAAACAAACTACTAAAGTTAATATTTTTATATTAAATGGTAAACAAATTATATAAGGACTAGAAAATATTAATCAATTTAACATTCTTCCACTAATAATTCTAAAAAATATTAAAACTAATATTCCTCGCAATATAATTCAACCTTCATCATTTAATAGATTTAAACTTATACAATTTAAATCTCCTGTTATTGAATAATAAACTAATCGAAAAGAATAACATACAGTTAAACCTGTTGAAAAGAAAAAAAGAAAAAATGAAAATAAATTAATATTTCTAATTATAACAATTTCCAAAATTATATCTTTTGAATAAAATCCAGCTAAAAAAGGTATTCCACATAGTGCTAAATTAGAAACATTAAAACAAGCAGAAGTTAAAGGTATATAAATTCTTAAACCACCTATTAAACGAATATCTTGAAAGTTATTTATATTATGAATAATAGCTCCAGCACATATAAATAATAATGCTTTAAATAAAGCATGTGTTAATAAATGAAAAAATCCTAATTTATAAAACCCTATAGATAAAATTCTTATTATTAATCCTAATTGTCTTAAAGTTGATAAAGCAATAATTTTCTTTAAATCAAATTCAAAATTAGCACCTAATCCAGCTATAAATATAGTTAAACCAGAAATTAATAATAAAAACTGTCCTAAAAATGTATTTTCTAATAATACATTAAAACGAATTAATAAATATACTCCTGCAGTTACTAAAGTTGATGAATGTACTAAAGCAGATACTGGAGTAGGAGCTGCTATAGCAGCTGGAAGTCATGAAGAAAAAGGAATTTGAGCTCTTTTAGTTATAGCAGCTAAAACAATTAATGCCCCAATAATTTTTATTTCTAAATTATTTTGTATAATTTCTAAATAAAAAATATAATTTCATCTTCCATAATTTAATATTCAAGCAATTGCTAATAATAAAGCAACATCTCCAATTCGATTAGAAAGAACAGTTAATATACCTGCATTATAAGATTTTACATTTTGAAAATAAATTACTAAACAATAAGAAACTAATCCTAATCCATCTCACCCTAATAAAATTCTAATTAAATTAGGTCTAATAATTAATAATATTATTGATAAAACAAATATTAAAACTAATATAATAAAACGATTAATATTTTCATCTCCTATTATATATTCTTTACTATAATAAATAACTAAAGAAGAAATTATTAAAACAAATGATATAAATAATAATCTTATTCAATCAAATAAAAAAGTTATTACAACAGAAATTCTATTTAAAGATAATAACTCTCATTCAAAAAAATATACTATTTCATTTATAATAAAATATAAACTTATTATAAAAAATCTTAATCTAAAAGAAATTAGAAAAAAAAAACTAATTCTACAAATTGATAAATATTTCACGATTTAAAATGAATTGATTCATATCACTAACACCACAAATTAGTATTTTTAATAAACTATTTAAATATAATCATAACATAAAAAATTCACTTTTTAAAATTAAATAATTTAAAGGAAATCAATGTAATATTAATAATAAATATTCACGAATTTTTCCTCCTCTAAATGAATAAATTCCAGAAAAAATTTTTCCATGTTGACTAAAAGAATATAAATATAAAGAATAAGCAGCTCTAAAAAAAGAAAGAAATGATAAAGAAATTATTGAAAATCAAGATCAACTTACAATTCTATTTAATAAAGAAATTTCTCCTAATAAATTTAATGTTGGAGGAGCAGCTATATTACCAGATCTTAATAAAAATCATCATAAAGATATTGAAGGTATAAAATTTAATAAGCCCTTATTAATTAATAATCTTCGTCTTCCTAACCGCTCATAAGAAATATTTGCTAAACAAAATAAACCGGATGAACATAATCCATGTCCAATTATTAATGAATAAGATCCACATAAACCTCAATAAGTTATAGTTAATAAACCAGCCAATGCAATTCCCATATGAGCTACTGAAGAATAAGCAATTAAAGATTTTAAATCAGTTTGACGTAAACAAATTAATCTTACTAAAATTCCTCCAATTAATCTAATTCTAACAAATACATAATTAAATTTTAAACCTATTGTTTGAAAAAATGACAAAACACGTAATAATCCATAACCACCTAATTTTAACATAATTCCTGCTAAAATTATTGAACCAGAAACAGGAGCTTCAACATGAGCCTTTGGTAATCATAAATGAACTAAAAATATTGGTATTTTTACTAAAAAAGCTAAAATTATACAAAAATAAAGTAATTCATAATTAAATAAACTATTATTTATTAAATAATAATTTATTGTTCCTATTTTATTAAATAAATAAAAAATTCCAATTAATATTGGTAAAGAAACAAATAATGTATAAAATAATAAATATAAACCAGCTTGCAAACGTTCAGGTTGATACCCTCACCCTAGAATTAAAAATAATGTTGGAATTAATCTTCTTTCAAAAAATAAATAAAATATAAATAAATTCATTCTTCTAAATGTTAAAATTAATAAAATTAATAAAATAACAACATTAAATAAAAATAAATAATTATAATTACTATATTTATTAATTTGTTCTCTTGCTATTAATATTAATGAACAAATTCATAAACTTAAAAGAATTAACCCATAAGATATTAAATCAAACCCTAAAAAATAAGAAATTATTGATCAATAATTTACACATCTATTTATTAATAAAAACAAAAATCTAATAAAAAATAATAAATTTTGAACCATTCAAAACTTTTTTTTTATAAAACAAATTGGTAAAGTTAAAATTAAAAAAAAAATAATTTTTAACATTTTTTTTTATATAATATTAAAAGTTTGAAAATAATCATTTCCATGTGTACGAATTATTGATACTAAAATTGAAACACCTAATGCTCCCTCACAAACTCTAAAAGTCAAAAATATTATTCTAAAATAACTTTCATAATTTATTATATTTAAATATATAAATAATATAAAAAATAATATTAAAACAATATATTCTAAACTTAATAATATTGATAATAAATGTTTTCGATTAGAAACAAAAGAAAAACAAGCAATAATAAATAAAACTCTTGGAAATATTCAATAGATTAATATATTCATTAGTTTTAATAGTTTAACAAAAACATTGGTCTTGTAAATCAAAAATAAGAATTATCTTTTAAAACTTCAAGAAAAAAGAAATTTCTTTATCATTAATCCCCAAAATTAATATTTTATTATAAACTATTTCTTGAAAATTCTTCAATTAACTTTATATTCCTTAATTCTAATAATTTCTATTATTTTTATTAATATAATTCATCCTTTATCAATAGGATTAATATTATTAATTCAAACATTATTAATTTGTTTATTAACAGGATTAATAACTAAAAATTTTTGATATTCATATATTTTATTCTTAATTTTTATAGGAGGATTACTAGTTTTATTTATTTATGTAACATCTTTAGCTTCAAATGAAATATTTAATTTATCATTAAAATTAACATTATTATCAATGATTATTCTGTTTATTTTATTATTAATATCTTTAATTATTGATAAACCAACATTTATATTTTTTTTAAATAATAATGAAATAGAAACAATTAATAACGATTATTCTTATTTTTTAGAAAATTCTTTATCTCTTAATAAATTATATAATTATCCAACAAATTTTATTACAATTTTATTAATAAATTATTTATTAATTACATTAATTGTAATTGTAAAAATTACTAAATTATTTAAAGGACCACTTCGAATAATAAATTAAAAATTAATGAATAAACCTTTACGAAATACCCATCCTTTATTTAAAATTGCTAATAATGCATTAGTAGATTTACCAGCTCCTATCAATATTTCAAGTTGATGAAATTTTGGATCTTTATTAGGATTATGTTTAATTATTCAAATTTTAACAGGATTATTTTTAGCAATACATTATACAGCTGATATTAATTTAGCATTCAATAGAGTTAATCATATTTGTCGTGATGTAAATTATGGTTGATTATTACGAACACTTCACGCTAACGGTGCATCTTTTTTTTTTATTTGTATTTATTTACATGTTGGACGAGGAATTTACTATGGCTCATATTTATTTACTCCTACATGAATTGTCGGAGTAATTATTTTATTTTTAGTAATAGGAACAGCTTTCATAGGATATGTATTACCTTGAGGACAAATATCATTTTGAGGAGCAACAGTTATTACTAATCTTTTATCTGCTGTTCCATATCTTGGTATTGATTTAGTTCAATGAGTTTGAGGAGGATTTGCTGTTGATAATGCAACTCTTACTCGATTTTTTACATTTCATTTTATTTTACCATTTATTGTTTTAGCAATAACTATAATTCATTTATTATTTTTACATCAAACAGGATCTAATAATCCACTTGGATTAAATTCAAATGTAGATAAAATTCCATTTCATCCTTACTTTTCTTTTAAAGATATTGTTGGATTTTTAATTATAATTATATCATTAATTATATTAGTATTAATTAATCCTAACTTATTAGGAGACCCAGACAATTTTATTCCAGCTAATCCATTAGTAACTCCAGCACATATTCAACCTGAATGATATTTTTTATTTGCTTATGCAATTTTACGATCAATTCCTAATAAATTAGGGGGAGTAATTGCATTAGTATTATCAATTTTAATTTTAGTAATTTTACCATTTTATCATCTAAGAAATTTTCGAGGTATTCAATTTTATCCAATTAATAAAATTTTATTTTGAATTATAGTAATAACTGTTATTTTATTAACATGAATTGGAGCTCGACCTGTTGAAGAACCTTATGTTTTAATTGGACAAATTTTAACAGTAGTTTATTTTTCATATTATCTTATTAACCCATTAATTATTAAATGATGAGATAATTTATTAAATTAAGTTAATGAGCTTGAATAAGCATATGTTTTGAAAACATAAGATAGAAATTTTATTTTCTATTAACTTTACTAAAATTAATTAATAAATAAGAAAATACTATAATTTTAAATCCAATAAAAAATAATAAATAATTTAAAGAAAAAGCTAAAAAACATTTTCAAGCTAAATATATTAATTTATCATAACGAAAACGAGGTAAAGTTCCTCGAACTCAAATAAAAACAAAAGAAATTAATATTAACTTAAAATAAAATAAAAAATTAAAAATATCACAACCTAAAAAAATTACAGAAAATAATATGCTTATAAATAAAATTCTTGCATATTCTGCTAAAAAAATTAATGCAAATCCTCCTCTTCTATATTCAACATTAAATCCTGAAACTAATTCAGACTCTCCTTCAGCAAAATCAAATGGTGTTCGATTAGTTTCAGCTAAAGAAATTGTTAATCAAATTAATGCTATTGGAAATAAAATAACAAAAAATCAAATATAATTTTGATAATAGTAAAACCCCAATAAATTATAACTTCCAATTAAAAAAACAAAACTCAAAAGAATTAAAGCTAATCTAACTTCATAAGAAATTGTTTGAGCTATTGCACGTAATCCCCCCAATAAAGCATAATTAGAATTAGAAGACCAACCAGCTACTATAACTGTATAAACTCCTAATCTTGTACAACATAAAAAAAATAATAAACCTAAATTAAAAGAATATAATTTAATAAAAAAAGGTATACATATTCATAATAATAAAGATAGAAATAAAGAAAAAATAGGTGAAATATAATATCTTAAATAATTTGATAATAAAGGATAAGTTTGTTCCTTAGTAAATAATTTAATTGCATCACAAAAAGGTTGAGGAATTCCTATAATTCCAACTTTATTAGGACCCTTACGAATTTGAATATAACCTAAAACTTTACGTTCTAATAATGTTAAAAATGCAACTCTTACTAATACACAAATAATTAATAATAATCTACCAATTAATGATAATAACAATTCTATAAAATACAAGTACTATTTGTAATTTTTATTACATAGATAAATTCTAAATTTATTGCACTAATCTGCCAAAACAGCATAATATATTAATAAAATTCATATTTTAAAATATTATTATTCTAATATTTAATCCTTTCGTACTAAAATATTATAATTTATTAAAGATAGAAACCAACCTGGCTTACACCGGTTTGAACTCAGATCATGTAAGAATTTAAAAGTCGAACAGACTTAAAATTTGAACGGCTACACCCAAAATTATATCTTAATCCAACATCGAGGTCGCAATCTTTTTTATCGATATGAACTCTCCAAAAAAATTACGCTGTTATCCCTAAAGTAACTTAAATTTTTAATCATTATTAATGGATCAATAATTCATAAATTAATGTTTTAATAAATTAAAAGTTCATTAAATTTTAATATCACCCCAATAAAATATTTTAATTTATTATAAAAAAAATAATCTTATCAATTAAAATAAATAAAATATAAAGATTTATAGGGTCTTCTCGTCTTTTAATTTTATTTTAACTTTTTGATTAAAAAATAAAATTCTATTATAAATTTATATGAAACAGTTAATATTTCGTCCAACCATTCATTCCAGCCTTCAATTAAAAGACTAATGATTATGCTACCTTTGCACAGTTAATATACTGCGGCCATTTAAAATTAATTTCAGTGGGCAGGTCAGACTTTATATTTAATTCAAAAAGACATGTTTTTGTTAAACAGGCGAACATTATTTTTGCCGAATTCTTTATATAAACTTTTCATTTATTTTAATTTAACAACAATATATACTAATTTTATCATTTTTTCTTAATTTTTAAAATTAAAATTAATATTTTAATAAAAACTTAAAATATAATAAATAATAATTTATTCTAAAATAAATTATAACAAATTTATTAATAATTGCTATTTCTAAACATATATTTTTTATATTTATTCATTATTTTTAATAATTTATTTTACAGCTTATCCCATAAAATATTAAATTTATACATCATTAAATTAATTCAATTAAATTAATAAATTTATAAATTCTAAATTAAATTTATTTCTTAAAAAACTAGATACCTTTAAAAACGAATAACATTTCATTTCTAATATAATATTTAAAATAATTTTGTCACATTAACTTTTATATTATATTAACTCTTTTAAAATCGAGAAAAATATATTTATATTATTTATTTAATAAACACTGATACACAAGGTACAATAAATAAAATTTTCTTTTATAATAAAATTTTTTCAAATTATTTCAATTTTCTTTCACAATACTAATTAACTATTATTAATATTATTTTTTCTTTAAAAAATACTAAAACATTTTATATTATAATTATTTTTAATAATTTATTTTAAAAAACAAATAAATAAATAAATAAAATTTAAATCAATTTATATTGATTTGCACAAAAATCTTTTCAATGTAAATGAAATACTTTACTTAATAAGCTTTAAATTGTCATTCTAGATACACTTTCCAGTACATCTACTATGTTACGACTTATCTTATTTTATAATAAGAGCGACGGGCGATGTGTACATATTTTAGAGCTAAAATCAAATTATTTATCTTTATAATTTTACTATCAAATCCAATTTCAATAAATTTTTCATATTTATATTCATATAAATAATTTTATTGTAACCCATTTCAACTTAAATATAAGCTACACCTTGATCTGATATAATTTTTTATAAAAAATATTGAATATTATTATTCTTATAAAATATTCTAATAACGACGGTATATAAACTGAAAACAAACTTAAGTAAGGTCCATCGTGGATTATCGATTATAGAACAGGTTCCTCTGAATAGACTAAAATACCGCCAAATTTTTTAAGTTTCAAGAACATAACTATTACTACTTTAATAATTTTTATTTACATTTTTAATAATAGGGTATCTAATCCTAGTTTTTTTTAAAAATTTCTTAGCTTCAATTAATATACAAAAAAATATTTAAAATTTAAAATTTCACTTAATAAATTTTATTTTATTTTTAATTAAATAAAAAAATTAACTTTTTACTAATAAAATTTATTTGTATTATTAGTATAACCGCGACTGCTGGCACTAATTTAGCCAATACTCTTTATTATTGCTATTTCTAAATTTCTTTAATTAATAATACTAATTACTGAGATTAAAAATAATTTATTAATTATTAAAATTAATAAAATTTCACACAAAAATTTACATATAAATCAAATTAACAACAAATTTTCAAGCCAAAATAAAACTTTATAAATTTAATTATAAAATTTTTATTAATAAAATTTATTAATTAATTATTAAATAATAATTTTTCATAAAATAAAATAATTAAATAATAATTATTATTATTAATATTTTTTAAAATTTAATTATAAATATATAAATTAACATTAAATTAAATAATTTAATTTAATCACTACCTACTATTAATAAAAATAAATTTTATTATCCCTTATTAACAAAATTTACTTAATTATTTATTTATAATTTAATAATTTTTAAAATTTATTAATTTATTATCCCTTATTAATAAATTAACTTATTAATTTAATAAAAATTTTATTAAATTATAAATAACTTCCAGCCAAAAAAAAACATGAATATTAATTTCAACTAAATAAAAAGAGTTTTTTATAAATTAAATTTAAAAATTACCCTTATTTTTTTTTTAAAATTATTTATAATTTAATAATTTTATTTAATAATTATTAAAAAATTAATAAAATTTTTATTTTATTTATTATTTAAAATTAATTTTTTATATATATATAAACTTATAATTAAATACAAATTAAATATATTAAAATATAAATAAAAATTTTATTAATAATTTTAAAAATTATTAATTTTTTAATAATTTTATTAATTAGTTAATAAATTTAATTAATAATAATAATAATAATAAATATTTTTTTTAAAATAAATTTATTAATTAATAAATAAATAAATAAATTAAAAAATTATTAAATTATTAATAATTTAAATTATTTATTAATAAATAAAATTAATTAATTATTTATTATATAATTTATTATTTTATTAAAATTTTATAATAAATACAACTATAAATTAAATTTATTTATTAATAAATTTTATTAATTAATAATTCAATAAATAATTTTAAAAATTATTAAAATATTTATAATTAAATTTATTAATTAATAAAATTTATTAATAAACAGAATAATCATTAATTTTTTTTTTTTTTTGAAAATAAAAAGAAAATTAATTAATAAAAAATTTTAAAAATTATATATTTTTATAAAATTTTTATAATTTTTTAATAATATAAAAATTTAATAGAAATATTTAACATTTCATTCAATACTATACTAATAATAATATATATATTATATATATGTATATAAATATTTAATATATTAATATATCATATATATTACTATAAAAAAAATTTCACAATCCAAAAATAGGTATATTTAAAGTTAACAAAATCTATATATAAAAATTTAATCTAACATTCTTTCTATTAAGTGAAATAATTAAAGATTTATATATATATATATATATTTATTTATTTCTAATAAAGTAAATTATTTATTAATATATATATATATAAGAAATAAAAAATTATAAATATAATTTATAATTTTAATAATTGTTTTATCTATAAAAAATTATTAAACTATTTTTAATTTAAAAAATTTTAAAAATTATTGTTTACAATTCAATTTATAAAGAAAAAAAAAAAAAAAAAAAAAAACATGAATATTAATTTAATAAAAATTTTATTAAATTATAAATAACTTCCAGCCAAAAAAAAACATGAATTCCTGTTTACCAAGTT